GGATTGTAGACATGAAAAAGTAAGCACTCAGCGGTACCTTACGCCTATAATAAAAGAAAGGCGTAAGGTACCGCTGAGTGCTTACTCTTAGAGCGAGATGAGACTTTGATCTATTCCATAACATACAAATAGGAAAGTTATCCAGTCAACATAATAAAAATTTTCGTAGAAATGACAAAATGGATCCTTTGCTCTGATCTTTCAAACCACTTTATTCCTTTGTTTCTTATGATGTTTTTGAACAACGGAATTGAATCTATTTCTATTGATTGATTTATAGGCTCTGTCGTTCCTCCATAATATAATATTAACTCTTACGAGAAGCAACAAGAAGGAATCAATCGATTTTCTGGATAATTATATGGATTTAAACGGATGAGACATCCTGCAAATCATTTCCATACTAAACTAATAGAACCTTACTCTATAAAAAAAAAAGATAAAATAAAAAAGGTGATGAAAGAAAATGGGGTATGCGTAAAAATAAAATCTAATCCGCTTCTCAATAAAATCTCAATAAAAAGAGTTAAAGTCAATTTTTTTGTTTGAATAATTTTTCTTTTTCTTTTATAAAAAAGTGCTATTCTACGTTGAAGTTAATTGAATAATAGAAAAAGTTTCGTTTGCTCGATGAATTACCCCCCCTAACCCTTTTTGTTTGTCTACTACTTCTTATGAATCTAAACAAAGGAATTCCGATAGACCCGGAAACGAAGAAATAGTAATCTTTGGCGAACAAGAAAAAAATCATTATTATTTCGATACAAGACGACACAAGAAAGGGTACAAAGTCCTTTTTCTTGTGTCGAATAGAAGATTAGTAAGACTTATAATCCAGTACCCTTCCTTTCATTTATCCCGTCCTTGCCCTGTCTCCTCTTCCTTTGTTTTTGTATGCCTATTGTCTAGTGCTAGGAATGGGATACAAGTAAAGAATTCCATACATCCCGAAAAAATAGTATAAACAAAGCAAGCAAAGGGATTTACAGAATTTTTTGATCATATATATTTAATTGTATTGATCGACAAGAATTCCGCGTTTTTTACCAACTTGATGGTAAGGAATCTCTGGATCTAGAAATTCATTTCGTATAATTGAACCTTTTCAAACTGTTTCTTTTTAAGAACCAAAAAAATTTGTGCCAAAATAACGGATGCCAAGAAAAACAAAAGGCCTTGGGCGCGTAATGGATCTTGAAGCACTATTTCGGCATCTCCCTGACCAAATCCCCCTACATTAGGATTGCTTGTTAATGGTTGATCAAGCTTGATGGATTCACCCTCTGAAACAAGAAGTTCTGGTCCTGGAGGTATAATATCAACCACTTGGTGTCCATCCGATGCATCAACGATGATTATTTCATATCCTCCTTTTTCTTTGCGTACTATTCTGCTTACTATACCCGCGGATGTAGCATTATAGACTGTATTGTTACTCTTGCTCCCATCAGGATAAATCTGACCCCTTCCCCTATTCCCACCTACATATATGGGATATTTTAAGAAGTGAACGTCTTTCTTCGTAGCAGGGTCGGGGGAAAGAATGGGAAAGACGATTTCACTATATTTCTGACCTGGAACAGGACCTATTACAAGAATATTTCTTTTATTGGGACGATAACTTTGAAAAGACAGATTTCCTATCTTTTCTTTCACCTCGGGGGAAATACGATCGGGGGGGGCTAATTCGAATCCCTCGGGTAAAATAAGAACAGCCCCTACATTCAAAGCCCCTTTTTTACCATTAGCAAGAACTTGTTTCAGTTGCATATCATAAGGAATTCGAACAACTGCTTCAAATACAGTATCAGGAAGTACAGCTTGCGGAACTTCAATATCCACAGGCTTATTAGCTAAATGGCAATTGGCGCATACAATTCGCCCAGTTGCTTCTCGTGGATTTTCATAACCTTTCTGCGCAAAAATGGGATACGCATTTGAAATAGATGTTCGAGTTATTACATATATCATGATCGATACAGAAATAGATCGAGTGATCTGTTCCTTTACCCAAGAAAAAGAAAAAGTATTTCTATTTTGCATGATCCAATCATTCATCCAGGAATTTATACAATAAATTAGATAGATAGCTAGTATAGTTCCCTATCCACGAGTCTGCCATTGTACTGAAATAATTCTATTGAAATAGGACAAATACCTTGAAGAGGTAGAAGTATAAAGAAAGAATAAGTCAAATGGAAAATGCTTTCTTTATGCGCGAAGAAAAATTTGGATTGATATCAGGAGATCAAATAAGTTCTTCATTCATTCATTGAATGATAAATGACTACAAGCGAAGGAGATACGCGATTTAAAAAACGGAAGATCCAATATTTCACAATTGTATCTAGAATAACTGGAAAAGTGGAAACAAGACCAGATATAATTTGGTCGTTATGAGCCAATCCAAAATCATTGTAGATCGAACCAATCATTAGTTCCCAACCATGGGTCGAGTGAAATCCAATCCATAAATCAGTAACTAAAAGAATCGAAAAAGCTTTTATTGTGTCATTTAAGTTATAGAAGAATTCCTGAACCCAAGAATTAAGAATGACAAGTTCTTCATTACCCAGAATAAAATAACCGCTTAAAATAGCGAAACATATTATATTTGTCGAAAAATGCAAAATGATATGGAAATGATATTCATTGTGTGTTTTGACCAATTGTATCGTTTCCTTGTGTATTCCTATACGAAGCTTTTGTATATTTTGTATATGCGTCTCTGGGTATTCTTTTATCATTTCATCCAACAAGAATAGTTCTTCTAATTCTAGGAATTTTTCTAGAACATTTTTCTCTTGAATATCATTCAAAAAAGTTTCGGATTGCCTAGTATTCCACCAATTAATAATCCAAGGTTCGAGACTTTTTTGAAATGAGAGAGAGACCCACCAGGGCAAAAATACTATAGATGCAAGATATGGGAGGGAAATCAATGCTTTCTTTTTTTTCATTTTTTTTATCTGTGAATTGTTAATGAACTGCTTCATTTGTCAACTCTATCTGATCTGATGTTTCTCTAAAGCACAAGTTCTATAACAAGGTATGGAACCCATGGATCTATTCCCATTTTTGTATAATAATTGACTCCTTAGATCCAGAAGGAATTAAGGAATATAGAAATAAAATTAAGGGTCCTTTTTCGGATGAAAAAAAATGAGAAATAAATAGATAGAGAAATAGATTTCTAATATATAAAAAGTAAATAAATTATAAATTAAGTAATAAATTAAGTAAATTGGATTTCCGGGTATCTCAATTGGGAAAATTCGAACGAATTTCATCTTCATTTATTCCTTTCAATAAATACTCGAAAAACCCTCCCGGATCAATTCCATTAATTATTTCGAAATGTTGCACCGTCTAACCACAGCACAGGAATACGGTATCAGTTCAAAATCTGAGGCTTAACCTAAAAGGATTAATTCTGTATTACGAAATACATATTCGGATATTTGATGAATTCATACTTAATTAGACTTATTAGACTTTTTACTAGTATAAAAGAATTGAGTTGGGCCCTATACGCATACAAATACGCATACAAAAAGGTTTTGGTATAGAAAAAATGTATTCTTATTATAGTTTATTATATTTATTATATTATAGTTGGAATAGTTGTAGTTGTTCCATATACGTTCCCCAGCTTTTGTTTTATTCTAGCGGGTTGTTGCGTCAACGGAACGAGGAAATGGAATCTAACATGTTTTTCTCGAATGAACAGTTTGAGGAAACTTCAATTGTATTAAAAAAAAAGGAAATTAGTAAGCTCCTTTTATTATGTGGAGAAAACATTCATTCTTCGTTCGGTTCATTTCAAAATACTTCAATTGGTACGCGCAAGAAATAGGCCAATTCAGCAGCTTTTTGCTCAATTTCTCGCGGAGTCAAATTCTCATCAGTACGAGTCAAGGGAATGTTTCCTTGGCCTCTGATTTCCATATAAAGAATACGACGAGGAAAAAGACCCTCTTTAACTTCCATTCTGATTGATTGGATATCTTTCATAAAGAAGCGAAGGAAGATGCGACGATTTATTCCAGGGAATCCCCAACGAAAAATACACATTATTCCTTCTTTTCTATCGAATCGGTCATAACCACTACCTACATTCCATGAAATTGTGCACCACAAATATGAACTAATGAATAGACCCGCGATCCCATAGAAAGACATCACGATTCCTTGTGGAAAAAAAATGATTTGCTGAGATGGAAATCCAGGTATCAGATTCCTACCAAGATAACTAGAAGTTCCAACCACTAAGAATCCTAGTGAACCTAAAAAAAGGATACAGGCCCAGCAAAAATTACTTGCTTTTCGAGACCCTGTTATAAGTTCTATCCATATATGTTCTGATCGCCAGTTCATACTATACTAGATCCAGTTGCATTCGATTGGAATTGAGAAAAAATTTTACTTTACTTTTCATGATGCCGAAGTAACTTTCATCAACTAGCACTAGTCTGATATGAACCATTAGTAATAATTGGTTAGATACATATACTTTCTATTATCAAAATATTCGCCGATCATTTTTAACCAGATATACCCGCATATCATATACATACATTTATGCGGATATCATGTATCCGCATGCATAACAGTTCTTTCGTTTGTGTTCGAAAAAAGCCACATATTGTCCCATATTACACTAAACAAATATCTGTATTATTATTCAGTGTTGAAATAAATTGATGAAATTTGGTCCCATCGGATCTAGACAATCTTATTTTTTTGGACATGAAGAAATAAAGAAGCCATTGCAATCGCAGGAAATACTAGGCCCACTAAAGGGACAAAAATAGAGGGTAAGTTAAGATCTGTCATAGAATGGGTACCTCGATTTAATATTTGTACCTATTATAAAGATATCTTATGATAAGTATCTCTATTATATAGAAACTATTCTAAATAATATTAATATTTAAGTAGTTAATAAGTGCAAGGAATGAGAACTAAATGAAGTGTACCTATTCATCTTTTTAGACAAA